AGCACCGCCCTGTCAAGGCGGAAGCTGCGGGTTCGAGCCCCGTCAGTCCCGACGAATCCAAATCCAATAAAAAACTATATCAATTCATCTCTCTATTTTTTGTGAAAAGAAGTCCAAATAACAGAATTTCATTCCCAACAGCGATCCTTCTTCTTTTTTTCTTTTTCGTTTCACATTTATCATCAACCAAATGGGGGAATTTCCATTTCTTCGACTAGTACCGATTCGATTGATGGGAGAGAGACATATGTGGATTAGTACAATTATTATAGCATCAGATTCGGGATTCCACGGGATACCGTACTGTACTGGGTCTGGCTTTTTCTTTTTCAATTACTCCCGATCTGTGAAATATGAAATAGAGTAGAGTATTGTATGTTTCCCGGGAGTACATACATAAATGGAATTTGTACAATATAAAATAAATTGAACATAGTTACTGTGTATAGAATACTTTTATTTTAATCTTAAAAGAAAAGGATATCCTTTTCGGGCCCTATTTTGCTCAATTTCAAATTTTACTAATTTGAAATAATCTATCTCATTCAAATTTCGCATTGAGCTTTTGATATATGCGTCCCATTACTAATCCAATGAAAGAGGATATTAAAAAAATAAAGATCAAACAAGGATCACTTTTTTATTAGCGAGGTAATGAATTTTTTTTATAAGGGTTTTTCCTTGAAAGAACAAACTTTTTCAATTTATATATAAATATATAAAAAAATAGTTAATTTGATGGAATATTAGATTTTTTTATACCGGAATTTGTACTCGTCTTTATCATACTTCTTTTGTTTTCCAAGAAGATTGGATCATTAAAAAAGGAGTTTATAACTTATTCCTTTTTTTTTCATTGAGCTTCTATTGTTTGTTGGGGTTTGTTTAGAACCAATGGTAAGTGGAAAGGCGGTTAGATGATACTTCATCAGATGATTGTACAAAGAGGGCGGTAGGTTATAGAAAAGAAAGAATGGAAAAGAATGATAAATAAATAAAGGAATTATTGATTGTATCGGGAATCAAATTTTGAGTTCAGTATGGATAAAAGATCGTCCTATGTTATACTATTCAATTCTTGACGATGAATCGATTTGATAGCTCCGATATTGTTATTCATGATATTGATCCGATTCGATATCATCGAGATGTAATGCATCCCATTGAATTTACAGGCGAAAGATTTATTATCTCTATGGGATTAACTCCCGAGTTATTGCGAATTAAAGAAAAATTAAACAATGAGATTATGGAAGTAAATATTCTCGCATTTATTGCTACTGCACTGTTTATTCTAGTTCCTACTGCTTTTTTACTTATAATATACGTAAAAACAGTCAGCCAAGGTGATTAATTTGAATTAAACTTGATTTTTTATTTCTTATCAATAATTGCAGAGAAGAAAAGGATAAAAATTTCGCGTCTTAAATGAAATGGGCAGACTAGAATCAGTCGTATTCTATGAGATACGATAGTATGGTAGAAAGAAATATCTGAATCTTTCTACCATACTATCTAGTATTGTTATTGTAGTGTATAAAGTTGTATTGTAATGCGGGTTAATTTAATATAGATTAATATGGATCAATCTACAATAGTATCATCATATTCCTTTTATATATATTTCTATATATAAATCGATTTAATTACATATATATTTAATTACATATATATAATATATATATAATGTATATTATATAGTATCCCAATTCTATTTCTCAATTCTATTTCTTTGCTTTATCTATTTGTATTTAATTTGTGTTGATTTCAATTAAATTAATTTGAAATAATCGAAAGCGACTTTTACGATTAGAATTCCTAGATTTCTGATTATTTTCAATATGAATCCCGATCGAAAGAATCAATGACTTCTTCGATGGGTATAATAAAATAATCTTTTTGTTATACCCATCGAAGAAGTCATTGATTGAGGAGTTGACAAATGATCCATGTTCTTCGGATTTCGAAAAGGATTAGTAAAACCCGTCGACTTTTAACGTTTGAACCATGATATGAAATGGGTTCAATAAAACAAGCAAAACATAAATAAAATTTCTAAACTAAAATAGTAAAACTAAAACAAGCGGCGCAATATGTGACTCGCCCAAGACAATATTTTAGGATGTGCAGTATCTCGTTGGACAACTACTATGTTGTTTCCCAATGTGTATCCACGTAATGGAATAACCGAATTGTTTTCTCTTTGATCTTTGAACAGTAAAGAGGTAAACAAAATAAAAAAAAGTAAAATAAAAAAAGTTCCGTTCTTCCTCATGGTCCATATCTAACTTTGGTAAGAGTCAGTTCATCGAAATAGAAAATTTATGAAGAATTCAGTTGGAATAAATTTCCTACCATTTGTATTCCTTTTACTTTTTTTACTTTCAAAATACGAACACGGAAATAATTGAAATATTTCTTTGATTGAAAGAGTATTCTTCATATATATTTATTATTCATAGAATACATTACTCAACTAAAATCCAAGAGAATTTCGAAA